AAGGGGGAATTGTGCGGATTTAGCAACTGCACCGACAAATAATAAAAAGGCACATAAAGTAGCAAATAAAGAATTGACCCCATTATTATGGATCAAGGTATTCACTATTTGGAACAAATCCCGAAATTCGAAACTACCAGTTATCCAATAAAATCCTAAGGTTCCTAATAATAAACCAAAATCTCCTATACGATTAGTTACAAAAGCTTTTTGACAAGCACTTGCTGCAATGGGTCGTGTGAACCAAAAGCCTATCAATAAATACGAACACATTCCCACTAGTTCCCAAAAAATATAAATTTGTATCAAATTGGAACTAGTAACTAATCCCAACATTGAAGCATTGGAAAAACTCATATGAGCAAAAAATCTCAAATATCCTTGGTCATGAGACATATAATTGTCACTATAAATAAAAACCATGATTCCAACAGTAGTAATTAGTATTGACATAATAGAAGTAAGTGGATCGATCAAGTGTCCGAACTCTAATAAAAAATCATTATTGATGGTCCAAGACCATAGATATTGATAGGTCAAACTTCCATTTATTTGCTGAATAGACAGATTGGCCGAAAACCACATAGCTATACTTAGTAGTAAAACACTTAGGAAAGCCCACATACGACGAAGATCTTTTGTTGCTGTCGGAATAAGTAGAAGTCCAAATGCTATTGACATAGTAACTGGGAGCGGAAAAAGGGGTATTATCCATGCATATTTATATGTATATTCCATAAGAAAACAAATTGTTCTTTTTTCTTATAATTGTTTCCGATTCACCAATTCTGATTTCTTTCGAAAAGAACAAAACAATAAGAAAAAAAATATGAAAAAGATCAAATACAAAAATACAAATATTTGAATTATGACTTTTTGTTTTATCAAATAATATGATCAAATAATTAGTCAAGTTTCTTACTTAGTTATTCTAACTTCAAACTCTAGAAAAGAAAGATATTTTTGAAATAATATGACATCATATGAGATTTTGAATAATTGGATTTTCCCTTTACATTATATTCTAATTATGTAAAATGGAAAATTATGTAATTTCTATTCTATATTATTATATATTATATATTTATATATACTTTATATATACTTTGTATACTTTATTAAATATATTATTATTCATAATATATTTTATTTTATATATTATTATAGTATATATTATACTATTTACTTTATTACTTTACTATTTTATTTTACTATTTAGATAAATTAGATAAATATTTTCTATTACTATTCTGAATATGAAATATGAATATTTGTCATATTGTATATATGACTCTTATATTATATCTTATATTCTATATGAAAATAGATTAAATAATATTAAAATTACATTACTTTTTTTTTATATTCTTTTTGTATATATTCCTTTATAAAAAAAGAAATATACAATACGTATGTAATTATTACATTATGCAAATATCAGAATGAAGATAGAAAATTGAAATATATTTGTCTATGAAAATAGAATCGTTTTAGAATCTTTTTCTTTTATTCTTGATTTTCTTTTTCTTTTATTCTTTTATTTGTATGTTATGATATTCTTGAGGTAAATTAATGGAATTAAGTATTAAGTATAGATAATGACTAATAAAGAGTAATTTCTTTTGAACAATATATGTCTTTCACATACAACGATAAAAATGAGTCACCTACCTTTTGAATGGCAGTTCCAAAAAAACGTACTTCTATGTCAAAAAAGCATATTCGTAGAAATCTTTGGAAAAAAAAAGGATCTTTAGAGGCAGTAAAAGCTTTTTCTTTAGCTAAATCTGTTTCCACCGGACAGTCAAAAAGTTTTTTTGTGCGACAAAAAAAAGTCTTGGAAAAATCTTAATTGACATGTTTCAAAGAACTTCCAAATTTCCATTTTTGAATTGGAAGACAAATGATTCAATTTTACTAATGTATTGTGTATTTTATTTGTATTTCACTTCTCCATATTAGTTAGAGCTAAGTAATATGAAAAAGAAGAATCTTTCTGTCTACTGGATTCAAAGTATTCAGTATTGTGTATTTTCTTTTTTTTTTCTCATTTTTTTATATTTTTTATAGTCTTTCTCTCTTTCTATTATTATTATATTCTATTTATTGAAATTTCTATTGATTTATATTGAATTCGTGAGATGTTTTTTTCTTTGCTATGAATTGTGCTTTTCTATTTCGAAAAGCACAATTACGATAGACAAGGAAGAATCTGAATATTTCATTATACTTTATACTAAGGTGTTGGGTCTCGAAATCGTTAGAAAAAAAAATTATGAATTTTATACCCCGACTGAGAACGAAACTATTGAGTTCTGACTGTTTTGGATAAACAAGAGCTAGGTTTCTAGTACGGAAAAGTTGATTATGAAAACTGAACTTACGAAGATAAAATTTCAATATTATTGATATTGAACATTTCCATATGAATGGAAATGCATCTTTCTTCATTGTTTCCTAAACTCTATTGAATATCGACAATTCAACATGAATTTCCTATTATTATTTAGGGTAAGCCGCCATGGTGAAATTGGTAGACACGCTGCTCTTAGGAAGCAGTGCTAGAGCATCTCGTGCTAGAGCATCTCGGTTCGAGTCCGAGTGGCGGCATAAATATTCTTTAATATTAAGAATATAGACACAATAGATCTAATAGAATATAAAATATTCTATTTTATATTCTATTTAATCCCCTCCCCGATTTCAATTATTTAAAAGGGACTCTTCTTTATGATATTTGCGACCTTAGAACATATATTAACTCATATTTCCTTTTCGATCATCTCAATTGTGATTATGATTCATTTGATGAACTTATTAGTCTACGAAATCGAAGGATTACGTAATTCGTCAGAAAAAGGGATTCTAGTTACTTTTTTCTCTATAACAGGGTTTTTAGTTATTCGTTGGATTTCTTCGGGACATTTTCCCTTAAGTAATTTATACGAATCATTAATCTTCCTTTCATGGAGTTTATCCATTATTCATATGATTCCGTATCTTGGGAATCATAAAAATGATTTAAGCGCAATAACTGCACCAAGTGCCATTTTTACCCAAGGGTTCGCCACGTCAGGTCTTTCAACTGAAATGCATCAACCCGCAATATTAGTACCTGCTCTACAATCTCAGTGGTTAATGATGCATGTCAGTATGATGCTATTGAGCTATGCAGCTCTTTTATGCGGATCATTATTATCAGTCGCTCTTATAGTTATTACATTTCAAAAAAGAATCGATTCTTTTTTGAAAAACAAGAATTTTTTAAGTTTAAGGAAGTCGTTTTTATTTGGTGATATGGAATATTTTAACGAAAAAGGAAGTGTATTAAAAAAGACTTCTTTCCTCTCATTTCAAAATTTTTACAAATATCAATTAATTCAGCGTTTGGATTATTGGAGTTATCGTGTCATTAGTTTAGGGTTTACCTTTTTAACCATAGGCATTCTTTCTGGAGCAGTATGGGCTAATGAAGCATGGGGTTCTTATTGGAATTGGGACCCTAAGGAAACTTGGGCATTTATTACTTGGACTATATTTGCAATTTATTTACATACTAGAACAAATCCAAAATTGCAAGACCAAGGCACGAATTCGGCATTTGTAGCTTCTATAGGATTTCTCCTAATTTGGATATGCTATTTTGGGATCAATCTATTAGGGATCGGGTTCCATAGTTATGGTTCATTCCAATGAATATCTAATTGAATAAAATAAACTACACGAATAATACAGAAAAAAATCGTCTGATACACAATGAACATTTGTGCGAGTTTTTGAGAACCGTTTAAATAGACGAATTATTCAAATGGTTCTCAAAAACTTTAGATGTATCTCATTACAATTCTAATTCACCCTTCCTTTTTTTTTCATTGTACAACGAAGAATCGTGAAAATATGAAAGTCAAAGAATTCTAAGACTTTCTTTCCAATAAATGAAAATTAAAGAATTTTCATTTATTATTGAATCTAAAAAAAGAATTAGTATCTATAAAAATAATTAGATAATAGAACTTGTACCTTGTCAACCGATAACGGGAGAACGAAATCAGGATAAATACCAATTCCTATTACAGGTAGAAAGATACAGATCGAAACAAATAGTTCTCGTGGTCCAGAATCAAAAAAATTCGAGTTTGGAATATTGAATAGCTTGTATCCATAGAAAATCTGACGTAACATAGATAATAAAAAAATAGGAGTTAATATCATTCCAATTGCCATTACAAATGTAATTAACATTTTTGGCATGAAAAGATATTTTGGGCTGGTAATTATTCCAAAAAAGACTAAGAATTCTGCAACAAAACCACTCATTCCTGGCAATGCAAGAGAAGCCATCGAGAAACTACTAAACATGGTAAATATTTTTGGCATTGGGATAGATATCCCCCCCATCTCTTCGAGATAAACAAAACGTATTCTATCACAACTTGTTCCTGCTAAGAAAAAAAGTGCAGCACCAATCAATCCATGAGAGAGTATTTGTAAAATGGCTCCATTAAGTCCCATGCCAGTTATAGAACCAATTCCTATAATTATGAAACCCATGTGAGATACGGAAGAATAGGCAATACGTTTTTTTAAATTGCGTTGACCGAGAGAGGTTGAAGCTGCATAAATGATTTGTATTATTCCTACTATCACCAACCAGGGAGATAATCTAGAATGAGCGTGAGCTAATAATTCCATATTGATCCGAATCAATCCATATGCTCCCATCTTTAATAAGATTCCAGCTAAAAGCATACATGTACTGTAATGTGCTTCCCCGTGGGTATCTGGTAACCATGTATGTAGGGGTATCATCGGCGATTTGACAGCATAAGCAATAAGAAAACCAAAATAGAGTATTATTTCCAATGCTGCAGGATACGATTGATTAGCTAGTTTTTCTAAATCTAATGTTGGTTCATTGGAACCATATAAACCCATACCCAGAACTCCTATTAAGAGAAAAATGGAACCTCCGGCAGTGCACAAAATAAACTTTGTAGCCGAGTACAGGCGTTTTTTTCCTCCCCACATGGATAAAAGTAAGTAAACAGGAATTAATTCTAATTCCCACATGATGAAAAAAAGTAAAAGGTCTCGAGAAGAAAATGATCCTATTTGGCCACTATACATTGCTAACATCAAAAAATAGAAAAATCGCGGATTTCGAGTAACCGGCCAAGCTGCTAAAGTAGCTAAAGTAGTGATAAATCCTGTCAGTAAAATGGGTCCTATGGAAAGTCCATCGGTTCCCAGTCTCCAGTGAAAATCAAAAAGATTGATCCATTGAAAATCCTCCTTCAATTGGGTTAATGGATCGTCCAATTGGAAATGATAACAAAATACATAGGTCATTAGAAGGAGCTCTAGGATACATATACATAGAGTATACCACCTATACACCTTATTTCCCCTATGAGGGAAAAAGACAATTGAAGAACCTGCGAATATGGGCAAAACAAGAAGTATTGTTAACCAAGGAAAATAACTCGTGATAAAGACAAGATAAAATTAGACCAGAAAACCCCGTGCTCGGGAGAAGAATAATAGATTTTCTTTTCTCGAGTACGGGCTTTTGTCGGTAAAGAGGAATCAAACGATTCGAGTGGAGTTTTTTGTCACATATCAATAAGAAAGACCCATGCTGCGAGTTGTTTCATGCCATAAATAAACACGGACACTCAAAAAATCCGTTGGACAAGCGGATTCACATCTCTTACAACCTACACAATCCTCGGTTCTTGGCGCAGAAGCAATTTGCTTAGCTTTACATCCGTCCCAAGGTATCATTTCCAATACATCCGTGGGGCAAGCTCGAACACATTGGGTACATCCTATACATGTATCATAAATCTTTACTGAATGTGACATTGGGTCTATAAATTCCAGTTTTGAACACAAAAGATTTTCGATCTGGTAAAATAAAATCAGAAAATGAAATAAATCATATATTTTCTATTGTAGACACCAGACGAATCAATGATTTATCAAAATTTGAAGAATAAATAGATTTTCTAATCTGTTTATGAGAAAGGGCCAAGATACTTTGATTTCCATTTCAATAACCATGAAATATGAGTTTACGAATTCAATTCATGTTAATTTTACTATATTTTTATATTGATATTAATATATAAGATCTTAATTTTTATTTAATTTAGAGAATTTCTATATTTTTGTCTTAATTTAATTCAATTTCAATTCAATTTACTAGAATTGAAAATATCAATTGATAATTTAGTAGAATTCTAGTAATTCTAAGTAATCCTATTCATATAGGAAATCTGAATTTGAATTATATAAATCAAATAGAAATAATCTAAAATAGTCTAATTCTAACTAATTCAAATTTAGAATTAATTTGAATATAATGTACTATACTAATATAAATATATATATATATATATATAAATATAGAAAATAGAAAGATTCTAGTATATAGAAATAGAATTAAGGATATGATGATATATTATATATCAGATGAATACGTTTGTTATTAGGTTAGTGATAGAATAGGTTATTAACTCTAAATCATAAATCTATATGAAAAAAAAGAAGAAAAAAAATAAATAAGAAAATAATAGAATATTATATTCTATTGAATTCTAATTCTATTAGATTCTATTTAGAATATTTCTAAAAGTCTTATGTTTTGATTTCTATGTGAAAATAGAAGAATTATGACTAATTATTCAGCAAATTCGATTGATTGATACGAGTTGATTTTCTGTTACGATGGATCGACGAAACAATAGCTAGCCCAATAGCTGCTTCAGCAGCCGCAATGGCTATAACAAAGATTGAGAAAATTTCTCCTTTTAATTGCCGACTATCAAATATATCGGAAAATGCGACGAGATTTATATTCACCGAATTCAGTATAAGCTCAAGACACATAAGTGCTCTAACCATGCTTCGGCTTGTGATCAGTCCGTAGATACCGATAGAAAATAAATAAACACTTAGAAAAAGTACATGCTCTAACATCATTGATAAATTCCTCATATATCTCGATTCATTTCAATATGAACAAAAATGAAACCGATTCAGTTGACTAGTAGAATAGAAGAATTACAGAACAAAAGAAGATATTCACAGTAGATTGAAATAAAATAGATTCAATCCATTTTAATTCTTTAATTCTAAAAAAGGAAGTTCTTATTTATTATTATATTAGATTATTGACGAGCCATAGTAATTGCACCTATCAAAGAAACTAAAAGAATTATAGAAATGAGTTCAAAAGGAAGATAAAAATCTGTGGATAAATGAATCCCAATTTGTTGAACGTTACTCATTAAGTCCTGTTCTATAATCTGATTTGATCTTGTAGTCCGAAAAATGCCGGACCATGACGTATCTGGGATAGTAGTCATTAATGAAAAAAAAATACTTGTACAAACCAGTGAAGTGATCCTATCTCCAATGGTCCACAAATAGGAATCATTGGAATATTCTGAACCGTTCATGAACATCACAGCAAATATGATTAATACATTTATGGCTCCCACATAAATAAGGAACTGTGCGGCAGCTACAAAATAGGAATTCAATGAAATATAGAATAAGGATATACAAACAAGAACCAATCCCAATGAAAAGGCAGAATCAATGGGATTGGTAAGTAATACTACTCCCAGACCTCCTAATATAAGAACTGATCCCAGAAATACTACAAGAATATCATGTATTGGTCCAGGTAAATCCATTATGAAATAAAAGATAAAGAAATAAGTCGAAATATTTCATGACCTTACTAAGGGTCCAGGAAAGGAACTATTTTTTTATATGATACCTTCCTAATTGAATGAAAAAAATGAATATCATTAGATAGATAAAATAAAGTTATTTGGCTAATCCTACTTTATTCCAAACCAAATCTTAGTAATTGGTAATCGTTCTTGAACCAAGCAAGGGGTTTTTATTTTTTCATTTTATTTGTTGAATCCATAACTGTTTGAATTGTGTAATCTCCAATTATTGAAATGGGTAACCTACCTAAAGAAATTTGATTATAATTCAATTCGTGACGATCATAAGTGGAAAGCTCATATTCTTCAGTCATCGATAAACAGTTTGTTGGACAATACTCGACACAGTTACCGCAAAATATACAGACACCAAAATCAATACTATAATGAAGCAATTGTTTTTTCTTAATATCTTTTTCAAATTTCCAATCAACAATGGGAAGGTCTATTGGACATACGCGAACACATACTTCACAAGCAATACATTTATCAAATTCAAAGTGGATTCGACCACGAAAACGTTCTGATGTGATTGATTTTTCATAAGGATATTGAATAGTTACAGGTAAACGATTTGTATGGGATAAGGTAATTATGAAACTTTGTCCAATGTACCTTGCGGCTCGTATTGTTTGTTTGCCATAATTCATGAACCCAGTAACCATAGGTAACATATTATAGATATCCATGAATAAAATTTATGTTTCTTTCTCTTGGTTGAGATAAGTTATGAATATAGAATATTCATTATTGTTTTCTCTTAATTTCTTATTTTTATTTATAGTTTATAGTGAAACGAGTTGAAAAGAAGTTGTCAATAATAGATTACCTAGAGAAATAGGTAAAAGAAATTTCCATCCAAGATTTAATAATTGATCCATTCTCATCCTAGGTAAAGTCCATCTTGTTGTGATAGGAATGAACAGAAACAAATAAGCTTTAGCTAATGTAATAAAGATACTAATTGCTATTACAAAGACTCTAAACATTTTATTTATTCCAAAAAGTTCAGTAATAGATATGTACGGAATAGAAAAATTCCACCCACCTAAGTAAAGAACTGTTACAAATAATGAAGAAACTAATAGATTTAGGTAAGAAGCAAGATAAAAGAACCCGTATTTTATACCTGAATATTCGGTTTGATAACCTGCTACTAATTCTTCCTCTGCTTCTGGTAAATCAAAGGGTAATCTTTCACATTCTGCTAGAGAAGACATTAGAAAAACTAGAAACCCTATGGGCTGACGCCACAGATTCCATCCCCCAAAACCATATTTGGACTGTGCCTCAATTATATCAACTGTACTTGAACTGTTAGATAATTATAGTCGATGATAACATCACTGCTCCCATCGCTATTCCAAAACCGTACATGAAACCTAAGCTTCATACGGCTCCTCTATGGCCACAAAGAAATGTAAGGTAAGGACTGGTTCAGTATTATTGCTCTCCTTGGACCCTAGGTAAATACAATGTAAAGATAAATTGGAGGTTGGAGAGTCCTCAATTCGACCAATAAAATTCTGTCTGCTATAATAAGAAAAAGCACTTCCGAATTGATCTCATCCCTTATAATGATATTATCATTAAAATAATCAAAAATTATCTTTGTTCAGCAATAACTTAATCCTTCAATCAAATACTCGTTATATTCATAAATATAAAGAATTGGCATTAGTTAATGAATCATGATAAGAATTCCCATATGCATATGTATGAAGAAATAAATATTTTCTTATTATTCCCGTTTTATTCTTTTTTATTCTATTATCGTATTGCATTCTATTTGTCTTGTTCCTGTTCTTCTTTTTGAAAACTAAAAAAAAGGAAAGAAAATAAAGGATTAATTCGTTCTCGATAGTCATTTATTTAATAAGCGAATAGTAGCATACTCTAGATCGGAATCGTGGGGGAAGTACTGCTTGATCGTTTCTACCAACTTCAAGCCCTTATTATGATTCGTTTTATGCAAAGTTTTATGCAAAAATCCCTTTTTTTTATACCTTACATTATTTCCATTACTCATCCTTTGCGTACTTTGGTGTTCCTAACTGCCCACTTCTTTTTGATTGATCCCCAGTATAGTAATAAATACAGTTGATCTTTTGCATCCGCTTCAAGATATGACGACTCATAAAATAATCTCAATCTTGGGGTAAACAACTTATGTTTACTTCAATTTTCTTCTTGTACCTAGGGAATGAGATTTTTATTGTTTTACTGCAAATTGAGGAGCAGTTTTGTTTCACTCATATAACTATCTGGTTTAACTCATCGAACTGAAATGTTTAATAAAAAAGATGAAGATATTTATTCAAGAAATTAATAGAAGAAAAAAAATCTTTTTTTTCTTCTTTTATTTCATAATTTACATATTAAAAATAATTTTTCTTTTATTTCATATTCATATTTACATATTGAATTCTATTTGTATTGTATTGAAATTTAAATTAATTTCTTATATCTTTTCTAGAAAAGAGATAAAAAATGAGTTCATGTTCCAACGAATCGCACGTAGAGATATTGCTAACACACATAGAGTTAATGGTATTTCATAACTAATAGATTGAGCTGCAGCTCGTAGACCGCCTGAAAAGGAATACTTATTATTTGATCCATATCCTGACATAAGAAGACCAATGGGGACAATACTTGAAAAGGCAATCCATAAAAAAACACCTATACTGAGATCAGCTAAAACAAGGTGATATCCAAAAGGAATTACTAAATAACTTAGTAAAATTGATATAAACCCTATAGAAGGTCCGACCCTAAATAAACGAATATTACCTCTAGATGGAAGAAGATCCTCCTTCAAAAGTAGTTTGGTCCCATCCGCTAAAGCTTGAAGAATTCCTAATGGGCCGGCATATTCAGGTCCAATACGTTGTTGTATTGCTGCAGATATTTTTCTTTCTAACCACACAATGACTAATACCCCCATTGTGATTCCTAAAACAAGGGTTAAAATGGGGATAAAAATCCATATGAGTCCATATCCTTCTTTTAAGGATTCTAATCTATAAAAAGAATTAATAGTTTGTACTTCTGTCGTATCAATTATCATTTCAACGATCAACTTCTCCCATAATGATATCTATACTACCTAGTATCGTCATGATATCCGCCAATTTCATTCTTTTAACTAGCTGGGGAAGAATTTGCAAATTGATGAAACCGGGTGGACGAATTTTCCATCTCCAGGGGAAAACGCTACTATCCCCTATTAAATAAATTCCTAATTCTCCTTTTGGGGCCTCTACCCTTACATAAAGTTCTTGTTTTAACAATTCAAAATTGGGTGAAAGTTTTTTAGTAATAAATCTATATTCAAAATTATTCCATTCGGAATTCTTTGTCCTATGAAAACGCCGGTTTTCTAAATTCTCATAAGGTCCTCCAGGAATTCCTTCTAGAGCCTGTTGAATGATTTTTATGGATTCTTGCATTTCACCGATTCTTACTAAATAACGAGCTAATGTATCGCCTTCTTTTTGCCATTTGACTTCCCAATCAAATTTATTGTAACACTCATAACGATCAACTTTACGAAGATCCCATTGGATTCCAGAAGCTCGTAACATTGGTCCTGATAAACCCCAATTTATTGTCTCCTCCCCACCAATAATGCCCACTCCTTCAACTCGTTCCAAAAAAATGGGATTTCGCGTAATGAGTTTTTGATACTCAACAACTTCTGTTAAAAAATAATCACAGAAATCAAAACATTTATCTATCCAGCCATAAGGTAAATCCGCAGCGACTCCTCCGATGCGGAAATAATTATGCATCATCCGCATACCTGTGGCGGCTTCGAATAGATCATATATTAATTCCCTCTCTCTTAAAATATAGAAAAAGGGAGTCTGTGCACCGATATCGGCCATAAAAGGGCCAAGCCATAACAAATGGGAAGCTATACGGCTCAGCTCCAGCATAATAACTCTGATATAACTGGCCCTTTTAGGCACTTGAACACTTTCCAATCGTTCTGGTGCATTTACTGTTATTGCTTCTGTGAACATAGTAGCTAAATAATCCCAACGTGTTACATAAGGCAAATATTGTATAATTGTTCGGTTCTCCGCTATTTTTTCCATCCCTCTGTGTAAATAGCCCAATATAGGTTCACAGTCAATAACATCTTCCCCATCCAGAGTAACGATCAGCCGAAGAACACCATGCATTGATGGGTGGTGAGGACCCATATTGACTATTATGAAATCTTTTCTTGTAGCCGGTACAGTCATATTTTTTTTCCTTAATTCATTATTTCATGAATTTATTCAAATGAAAAATCTAATAAAAAAATAATGAAAAAATAAAAAATAACAAGGATAATAATAAGAAAATAATAAGAAACTCAAATAAGAAATTCAAATTTAATTAACGAGTTTTTGGTTCCCGAATATCTAACTGATTCATTAATTTCTTATAACGCACTTTGTTTTTCTTTGACAAATAAGTCAATAATCGTTGACGTTTTCCCAGAATTCTTCGTAGACCCCTTTGCGATAAAAAATCTCTTTTGTGCAATTCTAAATGTGAAGTAAGTCTCCGTATCTTACTGGTGAAATGGAATACTTGAAATTCAACAGACCCACTATTTTCTTCTTTTTCTTCTTGTGTAATAACTGAGATGAATGAATTTTTGACCATAAATTAAGATTTATATCTTTCTTTTCTGTGAATTTTACCGATCAGGAAAAATAATAATATTTATTATGCCAGTGATTTTCATCTAGTATACATCAAAATTGGATTTCATTCATATACTACTTTGTTTTTTCTTTATGTGGTTTATGTTTTTATGTTTTGTATATTTGGATCAAATATACAAAACATATATGTATTCACGAAAGAGAACAATTTCTTTTTACTTAAAGGGATTCCGCTCTTCCTAGTGAAAATTTATACACTATGAAATCAGCATCATGTATTAGAATGTTACACAGTGTATATATTTCGGCTTTCATCTACCAAATATGTTACACGATATGTAGGAAATCTACTATAAATTTTTTCATTTTTCATTGGAATTGAATTCATTCTGAATTGTGAATACATATGTATTCTTGACATACTGAAACGACTGCTGTTATTGGTATCAAACCAATAGCGATTCATACAAGCTACATCTTCTAATCGATAATTGGGCCAAAGAAACAATTTGAATTTCATGAAATTTTTTATATCTGTATTAATATGTTTGTCCTCATTCAAAAATTGCCCACAGTTTCTTATTTTGTTTTCATTGCAAAATCTTGGATTTCTATCCACAACATTCAAATTCCGGGAATTGAAACAAATTCGAATTCGAAATTCTCTACGACGTCTGGGAGATAGAATATTTTCAGGAACAGGTAAATCATAATGATTTTTGTCTCCACTCAAAAATATGTTGCTGCGTCCTGCAATGGATTTTTCAAACCCCCCTTTCTCAATATATCTTTTTTTTGTGTATTTTTCATTTGTTTGGTACCTCTTATTATCGACCAATGAAATATCCATAGTTTGATATATAATATATTTTCCGTCCCTTCGTATAGATAGACAAATTGGTTCAATAATAAATATTCCCTTTCTTATCAATTCTGCAAGAACTAGGTCCTTTTGAATCAGCATTTCATCTAGATTTATTTCACCTCTTTGAATCGAAGATATAGCAATTTCATTTGGATTTATCAGTCTAAGTAGGAGACAATATACCCTGATATTTTTCATTATTTTTTTATTCAAGGGATCAGCCCATCTTAGTTGAAAAAGTAAATATTTTTTCAAAAAGAAATCTAGTTCCATTTCATTCTTGCTCTTATATTGTTTTTTTTTTATACCCTTTTTCATTTCTAATCTTGCGTAATCTTCTTCAACAGCTTTTTTATTTTTTTGTTTTAGTAGATTCGATACAAGATTTCCTTGGACCTGTTGTTCGTTTTCTTCCTGCTTGAAATTTCCTAATTCAAGATCTTTTTTTTTCTTAGATGATTTCTTTGGATTTACGTTAATGTTTTTACTTTTTTCATTTCTAGAAAAATGAAAAAAGAGTGATTTGATTGGGATGATCCAAGGTTTAATCTTATATACATTAAAAAGTAGCACAAATTCTGGGAAGAACCAAGTTTCTAGATTGGATATAGTATCATGATTTGATGCGGTATCATATAACTTTTCTTTATTCATTCCCATGCAATCAAAAAAGAAACTTTTTTGATTGCATGGTTTGATCTCTTGATGAATTGTAGGATAAAAAAGGTCTTTTTTTTCCATTTTTTTTAAATTATGAATTTCAGTCTTAGTATTTTTCTGAATCTTGATGCCAATATGTACATTGGCCCAGATCTCAATATTATTTCTAAAACAAAGATGGAGAATTCTACAATCAAAATATTTTCTATCCAAATTTGTATTCCTATCAATAAGATATCCTTTTTCTATATAATCATTACTAGGTATACTTACCAATACATAAAATGATTCAGGTTTCGATGTATTGAAATGATATGGAATTTCTTGGTCCCCGTTTATTTCTAATGTTGATCCAGAAATGTATAAATTAGGGAGGCTTATGTATTTATATGATAAAAGATCATATCTGTAATGTTTTTTCCATTTGTCTTTTTGACTCATAAATGAATTCGCTGCATAGTCATTTTTTTTCATGGAATCAATGAGTTGGTATTTTTTATATAAATCCAATTGGATTGATTCCTTGTTTTGAATCATACGACGTTGATTGATTCTATTTCGCCATTCTTTAGGTACTAATCGAGAACTTTTTTTTTGAGATAAATCGTATTGATAATGACCTTTTAACCAGTTTTTCCATTCGTTCATTACATATGTATGAATTTTCTTATGTCTTGATTTGGAATTAAAGATTCCGTGTATCATACAATAGTCTTTTAAATTATCCTTAAAAAAAGGAGAGTTCCCTTGATATTGAAGCACAGGCCTCAATTTATACTTATTAAGTAATTGGTTTTGTGATATTTTGTAAAATACATATGCTTGGGACAGAGAAGATAAGTTCCAATAAGTATTGGAATTTTGATTGCTATTCTCAGTATTATCAGTATTTGAAAACAATTTTTTTAGAGTCAAAACAAAATTCATTGTATTTTGATTTGTTTCAACAATTCCTTCTTGTTCTTGATTTATTTCATTGTTGTAAATGGATTTATTAAAGATCTTTTTTGTTGATTCAAAGAAAATTTGTGCATTGATCTTAGAAATGGTAATGGTACATAGCAAAATATCTATGTATATTTTTTCAATGAATGATTTGATAAAGTAGTGTGATTTACGCATTAATCGGATATTTTTCCTTTTTAATATTTTCCAAATATGTTTCTGTGATCCCGATCTTTTATTATCATAAATTAGAACTATTTCTTTTTTTTTCTTGTCTTTTGCGGTTCGTTCAATTTGATTCCTTATTTTGATTGTCTTATCAGAAAGATCTTTCATTCTTCTTTCTATTAGTGAATAATTTAACCAATTCATCGTTCGAATTGGAACGGACGATTCGCGAAGAATCTTATTATTTTTTTTTAAATCTTTTTTTTTTTCGTTCGGTTCATATACTTTTTCTTTCCTCAATTCAAATAATAAAATTGGATTTACTTTCTCCAGTTTTCTCATTATTAGCTTGATAACTCGAACTATTTTGATGACCCCTTTTGTTTTTTCTTTTCTAACTTTTAGAAAGGATTTTATTTTTTTATTGAAAAATTTTATAACTTGTAAAAATTTATTTTTCACCTTTTTTCTTATTTTTTGGAGTTCTTTATAAATAGGTTCAAAAAAAAAAGGTCGTTTTCGGGGAGAACCAAAGGGAAGTTCCGCTTCCATTCCCCAGACTGTTAAAAAACAAAAATTTGTTTTTTTCTCTTTTTTTTTCATTAGATCTCTATGATTAGATCGTGCCTTAGATTTTCTCCAAGGTTTTAGACAGAAAGGATATAGAATCTTTATCTGAATACCGTCTATTAACCAATCTTGGGGAAATTCTGTTTCTGATAATTGAACACCATTATAGGTGCATTTAATATGCATTTCTCTATTCCATTCCTTAAAATCCTCGTCCCACTCGGGAGATTGGAATAATAACATACGGAAAAGATTTTTGGTTATTATTAATGAAGGCAATATAATGTATTTTCTAAGAAAAGATTGGGTTACTAACATCAAACCTCTTATTACTTGAGTAAATATAAAGGCATCCCAAGCTTCTGATATTTCTATCTGTTCATTTTTATATTTTTTTTCCTCTTTCTCCTTTTCTTCTTTTGTATCTTTATTTTCAAAATAGGAAATTTTTAATTCTGATTCTTGTTCTCTGCCCATCCAATTTTGAAAAATTAGATTCTTCATTTCGTTGATATCAAAATACGAAAAAAAAGATGTTTTGCCTAGACGATCCAAAAAAAGCGGGGAATGTACATTTACTTGAAAGAGGTCCCAAATAACTGTTTTACGTCTTTGAGCGCGCATGGATCCTTTGATTAGATTGCGACGAAAATCCGATTGTTGTGAGTAACGTATCAAAGCCACCTCTTCCTCTTCCGTTTGATCATCATTTTTATCATTGTTACTAGTATTCTGAATACTAGAAATAGAATTGGTATTCTGATCATTATCGTTATAAATTACCACACGTTTGGCTCTTCTTGAATGAATCTCATGATCTTCTTCCTCCAATTCTTCTTCATTTTCTTCTTCCTCTTCTTCCAAATTATCGGTTAATTTGTATGACCATCGAGAAACCTTTTTACTGACTTCTTCTATTCTAATTCCAATAGATTGATTTTTCATTGTTTTTTGATCTTTTGTATGTGTTGTAATTACATCAAATACAAATTGCAAATATTTTGCTTGACTTTCTGAATCAATTCCTTTTTCTTCTGTAGAATTCAAAAATGATTGACGATGGAGTTCTACGGAATCATTAAGAATTAGATCATGAATCTTATTTATAAAAAAAAATTCTACTAAATCTTCTGTATCTGTATAAGTATTCATGATTGCACGTGAATATAATTTTTTTCTCGTTCCTCGATATGGTCCGTTGAAAAAAGGATCATATACTTTTGGCAAGCATTTTTTTCTTTTTTCATCATCGCATAATATGGTTCTTTTTTCAAGCATATCCAGACTAGGGGATCCTTCCTTTTTTTCTAGAATTTGGATTCGGCTTCTAAATTCATTGTTCAAATTGCACTTTTTTTTTTCATTAGTATAAATCCAAGAATTATAAAGATCTTCGTCATATAGTTTTTCTATTATGTACAAAGAAATTCTTCGTTCTAGCATTTCCGAAAAAGTCGATAAACTGGGCGGGTATGTAAAGGATATTATTTGTTTCCCATCACTTGTACATGTAAAAAAAAAAAATTGTGACATTTCATTGCGTAAAGCATTTTCTAATTTATCATTTTTTATATATCGTAATGGACGATTCCATCGTTGATAATCGAAAAAAAAAGTGACAAAAGTTTTTTCAACCCACATATTCATTCTTTTCTTTTTCTCTTCTTTCAGTCTTCCCAATTCCCAATTCTCTTGATGGGTCTCCAGATCAGAATCTTCGTAAACCGGGCTATCTTGATAGCGTGCCTCTTTAAAGTGAAATTCATCCTTTGTTTTTTCCTTTCCATTCACTCGGATCTCTTCCGTTTCATCTATTTTGTCCAGATCCTCCTCTTGTTCCTGTTTAGTCTCCTTCATTTCGGAAGTTGTTTCTACATCGCTTT